TAAACTCTCCTGGCGGATGGGTAATCCCCGGAGTAGCTATTTATGATACTATGCAATTTGTGCAACCCGATGTGCATACAATATGCATGGGATTAGCCGCTTCAATGGGATCTTTTATCCTGGTCGGCGGAGAGATTACCAAACGTCTAGCATTCCCTCACGCTTGGCGCCAATGAGTTTTTTAAGAACAAAAAAAAAAAAAGACTATGCCTTCGCCATATGAAATAGGAATATTAAGTAATAATAGCATGGCACTTCGAATTCGATATGATAAATTTTTTTTTTCAAAACATTAGATTATATATCGAAAGAGTAGTATGAAATTAGTATAAAATAAAGGATATTCTCGATTTTATCTTATTTATCGGTGACCATTACCATTTCAGCGTCACAAACTTTTTTGTTTTCACAGCAGAAAACTTTTAACAATATTTATGTTATTGTTATGAAAGAGTACGAAAAAATAAAAAAGAAACTTTGGGATTGCTGAATCACAGACGAGATAAATATATAAAAAGCAACGGAGCCATCATAGTATTTTTTAACTGCTCCGAAAGGAAGGATGGTAATTGGATCATTTGCCGATCTGAATCGGATAAACCCTATATCTATATTTTTTCTCTTTCTTCGATGGAAATGGAAGGTAAAGTGAATTCCATTGTATAGCCGTATGCAATGTGCAAAAGATGCCTGTACGGTTGCTCAATTCTATCTTTCTTTTTTTATTATTCTTTATCTCTTCTCCTCCTCCTCACCTCATCATGCGAGATAGAGGAACCATTTGTTATATTATCAGGGTAATGATACATCAACCTGCGAGTTCTTTTTATGAGGCACAAACGGGAGAATTTATCCTGGAAGCAGAAGAACTACTGAAACTGCGCGAAACCATCACAAGAGTTTATGTACAAAGAACGGGCAAACCCTTATGGGTTGTATCCGAAGATATGGAAAGGGATGTTTTTATGTCAGCAACAGAAGCCCAAGCTCATGGAATTGTTGATCTTGTAGCGATTGAATAAAAAAAAATAGCAGTAAGTTTAAGCAAATCGCCAATTTGAGATTTTATCTTCTTACTTATTACCGGGTTTAATAATATTCTATTCATCTATTAAATAGAGAAGTAATTCATAATTATCCGGTTAGGATCGATCTAAACCAGCCCATTTATTATGTATATGATTCAACATGCCAACTATTAAACAACTTATTAGAAACACAAGACAGCCAATCAGAAATGTCACGAAATCCCCCGCTCTTGGGGGATGTCCTCAGCGTCGAGGAACATGTACTAGGGTGTATGTGCGACTCGTTCAGATCACCATTGGTAGAAAAAAAGGGAAAGAAATTTTCCAGTATCAATGATCAGTACTAGTGAATAGTATAAAATGGAAGGAAGAATGAATAGTATAAAATGGAAGGAAGAAGGTCGTTCACTATCTATATATCGAAAACTAAAAAAAAAAGATCTATTCAATTCTTCTATTGTATATGATATGAAATTTATGGTTTCCGATGAGAAAAAATTCCTCATTGGTAGCAAATAGTTATTCATTAAGCGGGGAAATCTTATTTTCAAAGCCGAAATCTTATGCCTATACTCTTGCAAAAACGGACTAAGAGGGTCAGCTACCCCAGCCAACCTTCATAATTAAATACCGTTACTGTATAGGTAGATCTCGTTGTGAAAGATCTATTACTAGATAATTCATGGGTAGAGCGGAAGAATGTAAACTGTACAACTTGCTAATAGCATTGATTAAATGAAGTAAGGGACTCCGGTATATATAGAGGACCTCACCGTTTAAGACATAACCATAGAAACGATGGAATCCACTATTTCATTATTCATTTCTATTTATTACTTTTTTCTGTTTTTTGATACCTAGTATCAATACTCGTTTCGAGGTGAAATGCCTATAAAAAAAGACAAATCGTGGTCGGGAAGGTTATAGTAGCAAAAGCCATTGGAATTTTTATTTTATACATTGGAAGAATCCGTTTTGTTATTAATAAACTAGGAAAAGGGAAAAGAATAACTGAAAGAAAGGAAATCAATTAGTTATTCATGAAAGTTTCATTTATTCAATGACTAGAATTAGACGAGGATATATAGCTCGGAGACGTAGAACAAAAATTCGTTTATTTGCATCAAGCTTTCGGGGGGCTCGTTCAAGACTTACTCGAACAATTATTCAACAGAAAATAAGATCTTTGGTTTCGTCTCATCGAGATAGAGATAGGAAAAAGATAGATTTTCGTCGTTTGTGGATCACTCGGATAAATGCAGTAATTCGCGAGGATAGAGTATCCTATAGTTATAGTAGATTAATACACAATCTGTACAAGAGACAGTTGCTTCTTAATCGTAAAATACTTGCACAAATAGCTATATTAAATAGGAATTGTCTTTATATGATTTCTAATGAGATCATAAAATAAAAAAGGAAATTGGAAAGAATTTGTCAGAATATTTTAAATGAAGTTCGCTGGAGAATGAACTCCGGGAAAGTAGAGTAGAAATTAGTATGATAAAGAGAATATGATAAAGTCGCTCAAAATTTAATGAGCGAATATGTCCAATATCCAATAAAAAAAGATTTCTTCTTCTTCCCCAATTTTTTTTCTTACGATTTTTCGAACAAAATATCAATTTGTGTTTGAGTTCGGATTTTTATTTGGGTTCAATTGAGGAGTAAAGTAAGTCTACTTTTTTTTATTTATTTATGGTTCTAAGACCAGTAGCTCCGGCGGTCGACTCCCTTCTTTCAAATTGTTTCTCATTATTAAGAAAAGGTAACAAAGATAAAATACGAGCTTGTTTTATAGCAATAGTAATTAATCGTTGTTGTTTTAAGGTTAATCTATTTACCCGTCTAGATAATATTTTTCCTTGTTCACTAATAAATCGACTAATTAAACTCATGTTTCTATAATCAATTCGATCCCCCGATTGGATCGGGGGCAAACGCCTACGAAAAGATCGCTTGGATTTAAGAAAGAGTCGCTTGGATTTTTCCATGGTTTGTTTATTACTTATCCTCAAAATCCTATTTCAATTTGATCCAAAAAGATTTCAAATTCAAAATATAGGATTTGATTTGGCTTTTTTTTTAGTTAGTTATATTATGTTAACTAAAATTAACACATATAGAATAATATGGTATATATAGAATATGTCCTTTTCGTGTTACTTGTAAGAGTGACACACAGGCACTTGATTCGAGTTATTTCTTTATCTCCCCGTGAATCGTATGTTTGTAACAATAGGGACAGAATTTTCTCAATTCCAATCGACTAGGCGTATTGTGTCGATTCTTTTGAGTAATATATCGGGAAAGACCCCTTGATTCCTTATTAAGACCGTTTCTAACACAGTTGGTACATTCTAAAATAACCGTTACTCGGACATCTTTACCCTTGGCCATGAACCTCCTTTGCGTTTTTGATTAAACCAATTCTTCTACTTTCCGCGAAAAAAGGAAGGAAAAAAGAAATAAAAAAATAAGAAGTAAAACAACAAACTAATATTTAGGTATATTTTGAATCGAATTCGATTCAATGTACAGTATTTCATTAAAAGATCTTGTATGATCTTCTTGCCCTAGACACATTTCTGTTCTCACAATATTATTTCTAAATGGAATTGGAGAAAACCCGAATTTTGCCGAGGTTGAATCTACTTTTTTATTTCTCTTTCCTCCTTTCTTTATTATACTTCTACTTAATATATTGTATCGAATTCTATTTTATTTAAAAAAAAGAAAAGAGGGGGAGGGATTAGTCACAAATCTTTTGATTCTATCTCTAATCTTCTTCACCCCTTCAAATGTCAATAACTAGAATGAAAAAAAAGGGAATGTCAACGCATCCGGAAATAAACGATTGATCTCTATCAAAAGACCTGCTAAAGCCCCAAACCATAGAGTACTTAGTACCGGTGCCATGGAAAGATATGTTTTTAGATCTCGCATTTTAAATCCTCCTTCTTTATTCTTTTTATTTATTGTATTATTTATTGTAATGCCTAATGTTAATACATATATGATCGGATATAATATATATGTAAGTAGTTAAGGACCGCTTGTATTTGTACACGGAATTCCTAATTCCAATTGAAATGTACAATGATTCGGTAGATAAGATTTTCCTTTTCTTAAAACCGAAAAAGACGTCCCTTCCGACTGAGCATTCCCAAAAAATATTCCCTTTTTTAGTTATTTTTTACGATGGGTTTCATATTCATGTGTATATAAGCCTTCTATTATTATTATATGTTACATGAGAATAAAAAAAAGAAATGACAAGATAACTTGGATATATCAATGGAGAAAATAAGGATTTTGAAAACAAGACAGGGATTCTATAAAATGACACTGTAGACCAATTGAAAGGGATGTAGCGCAGCTTGGTAGCGCGTTTGTTTTGGGTACAAAATGTCACGGGTTCAAATCCTGTCATCCCTACCTATTACTTCTCGTCTGAGCAGTAACGAGGGATTTATTGAAATCGATTCAAATCAGGCATACATAATCTTTTTTTATTATATCATATTCTATATGATAGTCTTATGCATACAAGATGTATTCGGGTTAGAAAAAAAATCCTCTTCTTTTTTTTTAGTTTTAGCTAGTGTGATAATGATAAGAAGATAAGAAAGCGCTCTTAGTTCAGTTCGGTAGAACGTGGGTCTCCAAAACCCGATGTCGTAGGTTCAAATCCTACAGAGCGTGATTCCATTCTTGGTTAGGTTAGTCCAAAAATTACAATTAAATAATTGAACAGTAATCTTAATTTGACCTCCTTTGTATTAAAGAAAAGAGGAGAGGAGGTCAATTAAAAAAAAAGATGTTAGTTAATTTAATCAAAGATCCAACTGATCACCACGTCTGTATTGTAAATATGCAGTTACAAATAATCCAGCTAAAGTAATAGGAATTAGACCTAAGACAATTCCAAATAGAAAAACTTCAATCATTTCCATTTTTTTGAAAGGGAAA